ATATATTGATAATATAATTAATAATTATAGCAACTAAAATATTGTGCAGCATAAAAAAAACAAAAAAATCTTATTATTAGTTGTAAAGCAATTAAGAATATATGGATAAATGAAGGGGTGAAAGAAAGAGAGAAAAATATAAAAATGATATAGAATTCTAATATGTAAAGGTCTATGGGTCATCTCATAAAAGGTAGTGTAATAAAGCATCAATATAAATATATATTCATATATTTATGAATATATTCGTAACATAAACAAATTAAGAGCTCTGAATCAAAAAAAACTGAGAATATTGATTCAAGAAAAAACAAATAAATATTCTAAAAAAATCTTATTAATTATTAGATATGAGAGAGGCTCCATTGTAGAATTCGGACCTAACCATTAATAGAGAAGCGATGGGAACGATGAAACCTGCAAATACTTAAGATTTTTTGAAAAACAAATCTTAAAAATGGATTAGGTGGGATGGCGGAAGAAACCAAAAAGGAATCCATTTTTTTAGGAGTTGTGCCCTACATTATATCTGAATTTGATAATAAAAGAGTAAATATTCGCCCGCGATAATTTTGATTTTATTTTTCTTTTTTTTTTTATTGGATTAGCAAAAATAAAAAAAAAGAAAAATAAAGATTCATTAGAACCTTATAATATAACAAAATAACATTCTCTAGTTAAGTTATAGATGGATAAAAAAAATGGTTTATTTATAAGAATACATATTGAGTTCTATATCAAAACAAGATATAAAAATTTAGAATAGACCAATAGATTCTATGAAATCTCAAAAAATCCCACGATTCCATTATTCATTAAACATATGAATATTAGTACATATTTTATCGATTTAATCGATATATATATTGAATTGCTTCATTCGCGAGGAGCCGTATGAGGTGAAAATCTCATGTACGGTTCTGTAATAGAGATGGAATTGAGAAACAACCATCAATTATAACCCCCAAAGAACCAGATTTCGCAAACAACATAGAGGAAGAATGAAAGGAATATCCTATCGAGGTAATCATATTTGCTTCGGAAGATATGCTCTTCAGGCACTTGAGCCCGCCTGGATAACATCTAGACAAATAGAAGCGGGACGACGGGCAATGTCACGAAATGTTCGCCGAGGTGGACAAATATGGGTACGCATATTTCCAGACAAACCAGTTACAGTAAGACCTACTGAAACACGTATGGGTTCGGGAAAAGGATCTCCCGAATATTGGGTAGCTGTCGTTAAACCTGGGAAAATACTTTATGAAATGGGCGGGGTCCCAGAAAATATAGCGAGAAAGGCTATTTCAATAGCATCATCCAAGATGCCTATACGAACTCAATTCATTATTTCAGGATAATAAATTAGAACCAAAGGAAAGAGGTCTTTAGGATGAAAACAAAAAAATGCAAATGTAGATTCCTTTTTTTGAACACAGAATATTTTTACTTCAATCTTTGGACTGAAAGAACAAAAAAATGATATGATTCAACCTCAAACTCATTTGAATGTAGCTGATAACAGCGGAGCACGCGAACTGATGTGTATTCGAATCCTAGGAGCAAGTAATCGACGATATGCTTATATTGGTGACATTGTTGTTGCTGTAATCAAAGAAGCAGTACCAAATACGAACTTAGAAAAATCTGAAGTAATCAGAGCTGTAATTGTACGTACTTGTAAAGAACTCAAACGTAGCAACGGTATAATAATTCAGTATGATGATAATGCTGCAGTTGTCATTGATCAAGAAGGAAATCCAAAAGGAACTCGAATCTTTAGTGCAATCGCCCGGGAATTGAGACAGTTTAATTTCACTAAAATTGTTTCATTAGCACCCGAGGTATTATAAGACGAAACCGTGAAATGAATACATTATTCTGTGAATAAAATGGATTAATTAATGTATTTTATCTCACATATATCCCTTTTTGTAGTAATTATTATAAGTATCAGAAGTAGCAATTATTATATATATAAGATATAGATAGAAATATAAAATAAAAAAAATCATAATAACATAAATAATAGAAAAAGGAGCATGTTGATTATATAGTAAAGTAAGGGGCAACAATCATTTTCGTTTACCATGGGTAAGGACACCATCGCTGACATAATAACCTATATACGAAATGCTGACATGAATAAAAAAGGAATGGTTCAAATACCATTTACTAACATCACAGAAAACACTGTAAAAATACTTTTACGAGAGGGTTTTGTTGAAAACGTCAGAAAACATAGAGAAAACGGCAAATATTTTTTAGTTTTAACTCTGCGGTATAGAAGAAATAGAAAAGGATCATATAAAAGTTTTTTAAATTTAAAACGGATCAGTACACCCGGTCTACGAATATATTCTAATTATCAAAGAATCCCTCGAATTTTAGGGGGCATGGGAATTGTAATTCTTTCAACTTCTAGAGGTATAATGACAGATCGAGAGGCTCGAGTAGAGAGAATCGGTGGAGAAGTTTTATGTTATATATGGTAATCTTTCTAACATCCGAATTCTATGAGAAACTTCTATCCATTTTTGTAAAAAAGATAGAGAAAACGCAAGTTTTTAATATTATTTCACCCCTTATATAATAATATATTATTAGTGAATGCGAGAAGGAGGTTTAACTGGAATTGGGAAAAAGGGGAACTCATGAAGATTTCAGTACTAAATGAATAACTTCCCAAAGGTATGTTTCAGGTTCGCTTATATAATAAATGCAAATTGGATTTGGATTATAGGCTATGTTTCCGAAAAAATTCAATGTACTTTTTATAGGTATACAATTGGGAAAGAAAAAAAGAAGTCATTTAATTAGGGCGTTTTTGAACTTCAACATTATTTTTGTGAGGAAGGCTACAATTAGAAGTTCGAAATTTAAGGAAACCTTATTTTCTTCCAATAATTAAATTTGGGATTAACTTATTAAGGAATGGCAAATATGAAAATAAGGGCCTCCGTTCGTAAAATTTGTGAAAAATGTCGATTGATTCGAAGACGGGGGCGAATTATAGTAATTTGTCCTAATCCAAGACATAAACAAAGACAAGGATAATATTTTCCAAACGGGGACTTTCTAAAAATAAAAAATATAATATAGAAATTTATATTTTTTATTTTTATATTATTATATATATATTCTTTTATATTCTATTTTTATATTCTATAATTATTATATATTTATTATCGAGTTATTATAAGAAATATTGTTGATATTTCCATTTTTGAAATTTTTTATTTCAAAAATTGTATTTTATATTAATCGAAATAGAATACAATTAATATAGAAAAATAGAATATTAATTCTAGTTAGAAACTAATTAGAAAATATAAAAGAATCCGTTTTTGACATGAAATGGATATATCCATACCATATATCTTGGATTTATTTTTATGAAATAATTAAATATGGCAAAACCTATACCTAAAATGGGTTCGCGTAAAAATGGACGTATTGGTTCGCGTAAGCATACTCGTAAAATACCAAAGGGAGTTATTCATGTTCAAGCTAGTTTCAACAATACTATTGTGACTGTTACAGATGTACGAGGTCGGGTGATTTCCTGGTCCTCCGCCGGTACTTGTGGATTCAAGGGTACACGAAGGGGGACGCCTTTTGCCGCTCAAACCGCAGCAGGAAGTGCTATTCGAACAGTAACAGATCAGGGCATGCAACGAGCAGAAGTCATGATAAAAGGTCCAGGTCTCGGAAGAGATGCGGCATTAAGGGCTATTCGTAGAAGTGGTATAGTATTAAATTTTATACGAGATGTAACACCTATGCCACATAATGGATGTAGATCTCCTAAAAAAAGACGTGTGTAAAACTAAAAATAAACATTGAAAAGATTTCAAGAGAAATAAACAAGTCAAGGATTTGATCAAAATAATATATTACTATGGTTCGAGAGAAAATAAGAGTATCTACTCGGACACTACAATGGAAGTGTGTTGAATCAAGAATAGACAGTAAACGTCTTTATTATGGACGCTTTATTCTGTCTCCACTTATGAAAGGTCAAGCCGATACAATAGGCATTGCAATGCGAAGAGTTTTACTCGGAGAAATAGAGGGAACTTGTATCACATGTTTAAAATCAGAGAAAATACCACATGAATATTCTACCATAGTAGGTATTCAAGAATCAGTACATGAAATTTTAATGAATTTGAAAGATATTGTATTGAGAAGTAATCTGTATGGAACTCGGGACGCATCTATTTGTTTCAAAGGCCCTGGATATGTAACCGCTCAAGACATCATTTTACCACCCTCTGTGGAAATAGTTGATAATACACAACATATAGCCAACGTAACGAAACCTATTAATTTTTGTATTGGATTAGAAATCGAGAGGAATCGTGGGTATCGTATAAAAACACTAAAAAACTTTCAAGATGGATGTTATCCTATAGATGCTGTATTCATGCCTGTTCGAAATGTAAATCATAGTATTCATTCTTATGTGAATGGGAATGAAAAACAAGAGATACTCTTTCTCGAAATATGGACAAATGGAAGTTTAACTCCTAAGGAAGCGCTTTATGAAGCCTCTCGGAATTTGATTGATTTTTTTATTCCCTTTTTACATGCAGAAGAAGAGAACTTTAAATTAGAAAACAATCAACACAAAGTTACTTTGCCCCTTTTTACTTTTCATGATATATTGGCTAAGACTAAACTAAGGAAAAATAAAAAAGAAATAGCATTGAAATCCATTTTTATTGACCAATTAGAATTGCCTCCCAGGATCTATAATTGTCTCAAAAGATCCAATATTCACACATTATTAGAACTTTTGAATAATAGTCAAGAAGACCTTCTGAAAATTGAACATTTTCGGATAGAAGATGTAAAATATATATTGTACATTTTAGAAATAGAAAAACATTTTGCATCAATTTGAAATGTGTTGGGATAGGATTTTTTCATATTTTTTTTTGAATAAAGGTGAAAATATGGGATTTAAATCTTTAGAACAAATACATATATTCAGA